AGGCGAGGAAAATCTCAGCCTAGAGCAGTCTTTGTTCCATGTAGTTTCAGGCTCCGGCATGGATTTCGTCTCTTCTTTTGTTGCGGATGATCGAAGCCTAGCCTAGGAGGATGACTCTGTAGAGGGCTAAGAGGACTAAAGCATGGCGTAGGCAGCGGAATACCCGACAAAGAAAACCGCTGTTCAAGCTTCGGTACGTGGAAACGGAAACTGCCTTTGGTAGCCCAAAGACCAGCCTTAGAATTTGCTTTTTTGGGATTGACTTATTAGATAAGGATCGGCGCTAACTCTGAATCAGAAGAATCAGAGGTGTAACCAGGGAATGAATATTGTGGACCTAAATTCCACTTAAGGACCAAGACAAGCGGAGGGAACCCCAGATCCTGCTGAGGCAGAGGAAGAGGAATAGATCTCCGGCGAGCTTCCTCGATAAATAAAGGAAAGCAGGTAGCCGCCCATGGCAGTCTTGTTTGCGGGTGTACGATATAATCCTAAGCCTATACCCGCGGGAGGTTCGGGAGGTGAAACTCCCTGTTGTTGAGGGGATTGAACTTCAAGCAGTAGGGACCGAAGCGAAGTCTGTTGCTGTTTGTTCCCTTCCTGGGAGTCAACTCCTCGCGTTTTTGTCCAGAAATCTCTATTGTATTGTCATTTTCCTATAGTAGAAAACCGCTTTCAAGCCATACCTAATAGGTAGCCATCCATGAAGGCATGAATGGAAGACTCAAGGGAAGACTCCTAGCTCCCTCCTACCACTTAAGTATCTGTTCCTTAGCGGGCGCTTCATACTCATGGCACTGCTACTGCGAAAGCCCCTACTGCTGAGTCCTCGCTTGCCTCTGACTCTGATCCCTATGATTCGGGTTCTTCAACCGCCGATGATGCTTACTGTCCTCGTAGCCCACTAAAGCTAGGAACAACCGAGGCTTACCTAATGAGTTCACCCTTTTTTTCTTGGTTCCCTCTCTTCTTCAAAGATTGTTCCATTGGTAGATTCCGTTGAAGAAAGAAATGAATTCATCCAGCCGTTTTCTTGCTGCTTTAGAAAGCCGTTGCTTGTTGCTTTCTTCGCTCCTTCGATTAGCTACAAGGCAGGCAGGGATTCTTTCTCTTCCCTCTCTTCGTCCTCGCTTGCCTTTAGCTCTAGCTGCCTTGTCTTAGCTAGCCCTTTCGGACTTGCTTTCCTTGCCTTGCGCTGAGCGGACCCGAAACGCCCACCGCCCTCCTTTTCATCTCCATAACGAGCAAAAGTCTCGCAACTAATCTCTTTTGTTTCGCCTTTCGACTTAAAGTCAAGCAACTTCACTCTCACTCGCAACAAATCGATCTTCTTTCTTCGCTACACTCGGATCACGAGATTTCATTCTGGTTCCCGAGGCCCAGAAGCTCGAAGCATCGCAGCTATGAAGAGATGCTCCTAGTTACCGAGTGGCTAGCTCGGTTGGTGATTCGTTCACCCGCTTGCTCGCTTCCAACACAAGCACGCTATCCTTTCTTCGCCCGCTACCACACGGACCGGCTCCCCTCGAATAAGAGGCACAAAAACGCCCAAGGTGCATCATCATTTTGCAGACCTCAAAAAGTCAAGCGGCGTTACGACTTGATGTTTCAGACCATAAGGATAGGATAGAAAAAGGCAGGATTCAAACGGCCAAGCGTACCGCTTTTCAGGAACAGGATGAAGCAAAAGCACTCGCCGCACGTACTAATGCCAATTGGATTGGTTCCTTACCAGAATGTGTGCCCCCTAGGTAGACAAAGCTAACATTAACGTCACACATCTATTCCCATTCTTGGCGTTTCGTTTCCATTAGAGTGAGGATGGAGCGACACGGAAGCTGTCCAGTCAACCAATGAAGGGAGGATGGGCCTCAGGTTGGATAGAGCCAATCTTCACTCTTTCTTTATGTTTCCACCAAAGAATGAAAAATAGAAAAAAAAGGAAATGGAAATCTGCAACGATGCTAGTAGCATCGTTGCGGACCCCGGAGATTCGTAGAATCGGAGGCCCCCATCAATCACCTCATCAAAAGAAGCAAAAGCTACAATTGAAGCTCAAATCTTCACACTCGAAAACTAAATCGAAGACCCCGAAGACTATCTTCGAAGAAGAACTAGAAGACGAACACGAGGAAGCCTCCTCCCTAGAAGAAGAACCCAACCCCCTTGAATAATAATAATAAATATAACTTCTCCGTTTAGCAAAGCAAACCAGAATTCTCCTGTACTAGAAACTTGGCTGAATTTCATTCCACCAGGGACAGGTAGCCAACCAGAGTGGAATAGCGGCTAATTGGAAAACATAAGAAAGCAAGCAAGTCAGAAAAAAAAACAGAAAGAAACTTCATAGAAGTAAAAATTTTAAGTTTCTTTCTTTTTCTTTGTTGATCAAAAAAGTGGTTTTGGACACGATAGATATGATATGTAGAAAGCCTATTTGATAGTCTTTATTAGCTTAGCTCTTTCTTTCCTTTTTTTTCTTTCTATAGTGGAGATAGTCGCACGTAATGACAGATCACGGCCATATTATTTAAAGCTTGTGGTAAGCGTTCTAGTGCCCTAAAATCAGATTCCAAAGCTTTCGTATGTTCTCCGTTCCTTGTGTGGATAAGGCCTATGTTATAGAGTATATAACTTCGATCATAGGGATCAATTTCTAGTCGCATAGCTTCATAATAATTCTGTAAAGCTTCCGTTCCTTCGGATTGAGCTTCGTTACGGTCGTCATTCGATTCAAAGAAAATCAGTTCCAGAACCGTACGTGAGATTTTCATCTCATACGGCTCCTCCTTTTTTATGTGCATAGTAAGAAGGTCTTTGTTAAGAACATGGAATCAAAAAAGATTGAAAGAATTTCATTATGAACCGAACGGGGCTAGTTTTTTTACAATCAATCTCTAGCCAACCTTCCTGTAAAAGAGCTTTTCTTAACATCCAGTATCTTGGTACTAGATAAAAATGAGAACTCTAACAATTTCTTTGTTCTTAACACCCCAGGAATTAGTCACTTCAACAGTCTTCGATGGTTATACGGGTATCAAAAAGACGAACTAGATGGATGTTTGTTGTACCAATCATTCTTGTTAGTCCCGATTCCGATAAAGAAAAGGTATAATTTCTCACAAAGTTGTCGTATTGTTGATTCCTAGGCGTAGTGCTTCTTCCCCTATGCTGCCTATTGGTACTAGTGGAGTAGGGTTGACCTAACCCATAGGTGTAACCTTTCGCTCAATACTAGAATCCACAATTGAAGCATCTGAGGCTGCATTAATCGGGGATACACGACAGAAGGAATTGTTTGATTTACAAACTCAATAAAAAAGATAAGCGTAGATTTATTTCAATAATTTTCTTCTTTCTCTCCCGAATAATGTATCTTTCTCCGAAGACTGAAAGCGGTAAAGAAAAAACACATAAAATCGCACCATCTCTGTAATAGGTGAATGCCTCTTTTTCTCCTTAAGTTGTCGGAATTATTCGTAATAAGATATTGGCTACAATTGAAAAGGTCTTATCCATCCAATTTCCATTTATCCGGCATAGGTAGCAATCCATTCTATCATTTCTTTGACTTATAGTACGATACAGTAAAAACAGGATATTATAGTAAGAAAAGACTAGATAGATAGCCCGGAAACAGATCATACTCATCAACGGACTCTTTATCCACCATTTGACTTCCTTCTTAGGAGTTTTGATGGAATCCCTTCTCCTCATGGCTGGCTTGAAGAACAATAGGCTCCAGAGCCAATTTGACTGACAATAACATTCAAGGTCCGCAGAGATTTGTTAGGAATTGGCACTTGATTCATTAATAGGGCACGAGAAATGTACTACTTTTTGATTCGGAGGGTCTTCTCAATGATGCATCATAGGCATAGAATATCTCGTATGAATGCTAATGAAACTAGATCGTCGTCAATTTGAAATGGGTGGAAGTTGTCGATTGATGTTTCCAGGCCCCTCCTCTTATTTAGGGGGTTCGGGGCATGAGTTTCAGGCTCCTCAACCTCCATATAGGGAAAGACAGGGGTTGGGATCTGCACCGATCCACCTTCCATGACAATCACGAATAAGTCCACCACTCCCAGCAGCTCCAGGATTTCCCTTCCATCAGAGTTTCACTTACACCAGCCCACACTAGGCATGAGCCATTTAATCATCTTAGTTGTCTTGGGTCTTTCAAGGGGATGAAATTCAGCAATGGCGAGGAATTCCGTAGCTCTGTTGAGACACGTTCTGACTGGATCCGGAGTATTTTGATTGGCTGGAAAACTTTTCTCTTTCGAGCTAACCAAATAGCCCAAATGCCCATCGGAAAGATAACATGCCATGGGATAGAAGAAGGGTGGGAGACTCGGGAAGTCTGACTGTTTTCCCGTAACCAAGTCTGGAAGGGTTTAGTAAAAGACCTCATGGCTTCAATCGGGATTTGGAGACTTTTCCAAAATAGAATCGATTTAGGACAATCCCTGAAAAGATGCGAGAAGGTCTCTGTTCCTGAATTACACATAGGGCATTCCTTAGATATAGGGATACCTCTGGAGAATAGAGTGGCTCGGGTGGGGACACTCTCGCAGCAACAAAGCCAAAGAAAAGCTTTGATTCTTGGGTTGGTATGAGATTTCAAAATCCACTCATACTCTGAGTGTAGGTTAATCTCATCAGTGCATGCAGAGGCTAAATTGTAGGCAATTCGTAGGCAAAAATCCCCCTTTGTGGAAGAGCCCCAGCTGACTTGATTTTCATTGCTTGGTCTGATAGATAGAGGCAGGGCTTTGATGGTGGCGAGCACCTCCTTTGGCAGAGCAAAGGATAAGTTAGAGAAGGACCAATCCCCACTTGGTGAAAAGAAGTCGCAAACCCGAAAGCTTTCTTCTGTCAACTGGAGGGGTCCTGAAATGTAAGCTCTCACACCGCCTAGGCCAGTCCAGTTAGGAGTCAAGAAAGCTTTGGATTTGGGCTTTCCTAAGGTTATGATTGAAGGGGATTCCATGATTGTTACGTCGGCCATTCAAAGACCGATTTTGGTGGAGGATTGGGCTATATCTCCTATAATTTCGGACATTTCAGATACTCTTAGTAAGCTGGCCCAATGGTCAGCGGCTAAAATTCACAGGTTTGAAACCCAAGGTTTCTAAAAGTCCAGTATATGGAAGTACCCCGATAGGTCTAGCTCCCTAACTGAAGGATTAGCTTTTAGAGAAGCCGTCCTACGGTTGTTCTATCCGACCGCAAGGGTGGCTAAGGGCTGGAGCTACTTTCTTTGTTTTTGGTTAACAAACAAGGGTGATCCCTGAAGTGCGCTGTTAGCTCGATAAGGTAGGCTGCTTACCCTTCCCTCCATTGAAGACAGGACTGGTCCAAGCTCCGTTCCTTTCCAATATGAATATGAGCTCCCCGAGTGCTCTCTTCCTGGCTTTAGGATGTAATGATCTACGTTCCTCCCTAAGGGAGTGACTTAGTGAATTTGAATATGCCTCATATCTTAAGTTGACTGGTAGCTCTTTCAAGGGAGGATGCTTTCCCCAACCCTGGGGCTAGCTCCCTAAAAGAGGGATTGGCGAAGAACCGTTAAAGTCGGCTAATTCATCTTTCCTTCATAGCGCTGTCCCTTGTTTTGGTGAGTTCAGTTTTGTTGCTACCATAAGTGTCATCTAGTCGCACGTACCACCCGCCTTCCTTCCCCAAGCAGGCAAGAACACTGGGAGGAAGACGATCAGGGTCTCACGTGTGGCAGCTGTTGGAAGAAAGTCCGAATCTTCTATTATATCGCAGTGAGTCCTGCTCCAAGGTCTTCCCTCTATGGGGTCTTCCCCTGCCTAAAAGAAAGAGTAGGTCACATTATGCAAGAAAGAAAATAGAATATAAAAAAGTACGAGACTGGTCCGTCTGGAGGACGAGCTCCTAGGACTCGAGCAAGAGCAAGAGAAGATCAAGCGGAGGGCCTTCCCTTCCTTCTAGTGTGCCTATCTATAAGTAGTTTCCAGTACTGGATAGGAAAGCAAGACAGGCGCATTGTACTGCCATTAATGAATTAGAAAGCCCGACAGGAGCTAGATGGATCGATACCAGATTTGGATTGAGGTCCCCGAAATGTATTCCTCCGAATCAATGAAGGGATTGACTGGATTGGAAAGGAATGAATGAAGAGTCAGTCGAATCTATAAAAAACGTTAACCCCTCATTCTCGATGAACAGTGGATAGAACCGCGGATAAGCGCGCAGCGGATAAGTGCATCGGTTCTTGTTATCGGTTGCCGCTCTTCTTCTCTCCTAGGTAGAAGACTCAGGGATTCTTTCAACAAGCGGAAATTAGCTCCTTCATGCGCCTAGCAGACAGATATAATACATTCTTACCTGTTTTAGCTTATTACCTTCAAGTAGGAGGAAGGAGAGAAAATACATATAAGACAAAGCAGACTATCTTAAGATAGACTAGCAGACAATCTTAGACAGACTAGACACTATACAGACGAGTTAGACGCGAGAGGGGAGTCCCAACCAGAGGAATTAGGAATTTCGTAAACGGATGTTGAGTCAACGATGAGTGAGCAACAATCGGTAGATAACTGCCAACACAAGATGCTACTCCTATTGGAGGGAGCAGTTGGATGCTAATGGAAGAGAAAGAAGAGAGCTACAATCTAATACATTCTATTCTGTCTTGAGCTACTGGACGATGTAACGTACCTAAGATAATAAAACATAAAAAAAGAGTAAGGTAACTAGGTGCAATACAAGAGGACGGTAGGACGACGAACCATAGGATGTCAGAGAAGCGTCCGGGTTGTAACCATGTGAAGATTCAAAGGGGGCCCACATCGATCTAATTCGTTCTAGTGATCTTCGACCACCCCAGCAAGAAAAGGCCCCTTACTTAGGCTAAGGCGCCTTTATTAGTCAACTTTTCGAGCCTTCATTCTAATAATAATGAAGCCGGTAGGCCCAATCCGCTTATCATTTTCTCATTTCTCAGAACCACTGCACAGCGGCCTACCGCTGACTGATTTTCTTTCCACTTCTTGGGATCAAAAGGTAGGAAAGGACTTGTCAGCGATAAAAGCACACGAAGCGAGAACGCAACCCACTATAGTTCACTCCAAAAAGGCTTAGGAAGGAGTAGCACACTCTCCTAGGAAGGATTGCCCCGTCAACCGTGATGAATGAGTTACACAGGCCCGTTAGTTACACCGTTCTGGATAAAGAGATGGGGGGTAGGATCTTTCCTTCTTTCAGGCAGCGTAGATGCTCATGGTGCGGCATACTTGTTTACAATTGATCCCATGGTCAAAGAAAGGAAGTTGACTGATGCTACTCCGTCTTCAGCCTAGCCTATCCCGCCCACCACCCTTGCTCTAGTCCCCGGAGTAGTTTGCCAGGAAGAAAGAGCAGCTTAGGTCAAGTTTCCGTAGTAGAGTAGTTCTTCCGTGGCATGATCAGAGCAGAAGACTCTCTCCATGCATTGGTCCGGTCAGTCAGGAGAAGGTTTTTCCCACCTATGCGCGAAACTGACATCATTGATCAAACCCCCGTGATTTTGGCCTAAACTCGATTTCCCTTAAGGAACGACCCCTGAAAGATGCCAAAAAGTAGTGGTTTTGGCCATGGCGAGATCAAAGTTTTCCATTTCTGACATGTCGCTATAAGGGAAATTCATGTTGACTGGTTTTCCCGCTATATGAGACAAATCTTTCTCGAAATTGGATGCCTCTTTGGGGGAAATAGGCTTTAGTGATTTCACCCATAGGCGAGACAACACTTGATCGAAAAATCGATCCTGTATGAAGGAAGGTGCCATCCGTCCAATCCCGCGTTTGATCTTCCACTTGAGTCTGTGATGAATTAATGTAGTAAGGTGTCACGTCAACCTATCCACTGGATAATATGAAAGAAAAAGATAAGGCAGTGCATCTCGCCATCTAGAAGGAAGAACAGGTACGTGTGGAATGAAGGGAGAAGGAAGGCGCAGAGGACTCTTTGCCCTCGGAGTGTATCAAACTATTCAAGTATAGTTTGTCGCGGGTTGGTTTCCCTCTTCAACTACACGAGATGGACATAGGCTTGCATTCAACTTCATACTGAACGAGAACTTCCGGTGCTGCTAGCATCCATGTCCTCTCGATTTCGTTCACATGTGAGACTTGATTGATCTTGTGTTTGTGTTCAGTCAATGGTACCTACTTTGTGCTATCAGTTTAGTATGCCGCATCGTTAACAAACTGCACTGAGATAGGAGAAGGAAAGTTTATCAACTGTATTGATATGCCGCACTTTCAGATCTTTATGGAGAACTTTCTCCCAAAGAAAGTGGTAGTCCACCTCTATTTGTTTCGTGCGAGCATGGAACACAGGATTAGAGGCGAGGGAGATGGCTGAAATATTATCACACCAAATGGTTGGCACATGAAACACAGGAATCTTTAAGTCTTTGAAGAGCATGCGAAGCCACGAGAATTCAGCGGCAGTATGAGCTAAGCATCTATACTCAGATTCGGTTGAAGATCTGGCAACTGTGGCCTGCTTCTTAGCACACCAGGCAATGGGATTATTACCCATAAAAAGACACCACTAACCGACCGACGATCACAAGTCTCACCTGCCCAATCAGCGTCTGAATAGGCAGTCAGAGTGAAAGGTCCTCTAGTGAACTGAATACCAAGTGTAACAGTCCCTTTGAGATAAGGCAAGATACGTTTTACTGCAGTAAAGTGGTCATCTGTAGGAGATTGCATGTGTTGACAAACAGAGTGAACAGCAAAGGCCAAATCAGGTCTTGTAATAGTTATATACTGCAGGGCTCCGCTTCTATACAGAGATGGATTATGAAATGGAGTAGAAGAGACTGCAGCAGAGGACTTCTTTTAAAGTGAATTGGAGAAGAGCAGGGCTTACAATTCAGCATAGCAGCTCTCTGGAGGAGATAATACGCATCTTTTTTCTTTGTTAAAAACAGTCCACGATCATTCTTGTCTTGAGTACCTCAATGCCAAGAAAATAGTGAAAGTTCCCGAGGTTCTTTATAGCAAACTGAGCACTTAATTCAGTAATTAGAGTGGAGATATAAGAGGTCTCACTGCCAGTTATAATAATCTCATCCACATAAACCGCAAGAATTTGAGTTCGCAAACTGTTAGTTTGAATAAATAACGAGGAATCACTACGGCTCATAAGAAAGCCTTTACTGATTAGAAAGCTATCAAACTTATCATACCAAGCGCGTGATGCCTCTTTAAGACCATACAATGCTTTCTGCAACTTGCAAACATAACCAGGCAGTGAGGGATCTTCATACCCAGGCGGTGAGGAATCTTAAGGGGAGGGGTTGGTAGTGAAGGGAAGTCCAGGGCTGTGTCTGATCAGCTTACTGGGAGAATTCAAGGCGAGGGAGTATTGGTAAGGTTATGGAGGAAAGAGGAAATAGGATTTTGGGCATGGACAGGGAAAAGATGAGGCTCCTCTTTAGAAGTGGTTTGTTGGGTAGCAATGTTTTCAACTGGAGAGGAAGGTCCTGAGGACGGGCCTGAGGTATCAATCTTTCTCTGTTTGTAAAGGTTTGGAATCATTTTCTCAGAGCGGAAAGGGTTTGAACTTGGATGGATTGTTCCAAGGGGCTGGAGAGTCTTTTGGACTTGGTATGGTGTGAATGGCATTGGTTGAAAGGATAAAGGTATGCTCGAAAGATAGGTAGGTGGTGAGTGAAACAGAGAATTCGGAGATAGAGAAAGAGAATTGGACTGCGACTGCGCTGGTAGTGAAGTGAAATGACAGAAGGTGCGTGAACCAAGAAATGTCTTTTTTCTTTCTTTGTAGCTAGATGTGTGGCAACGGTTGGTTTGGTAATAAAATACCTGAAGCAATGGGAATACCCGAGTCAATTAGCTAAGCGAATAGGGCTGTTAGCGAGAAGCGGAGTAGCTCTTAAACCAATGAGCTTACGGCCTTCTTAGGCCTTCCTTCATTCACTGCAAGTAGCTTCCAAGCTTTCCTAAAGTTCTAGTAGATAAGGAAGGAAAAGAGAGTCTTAGATTGGATCTTTTTGTAGCGCTCCTTGAGTTTCTGGAAAAAAAACCTTTAGGCTATGTAAATAGCTGATGGAATCTTGCTTCTAGTCGCCGAGCTGAGGCTAGATAGAAAGTGAAACCTAGGTTGTAAGAAGGACTCGGGAAGAAGTAGAATGTGACTTTAATGGTGCTTCTAGCTCCACAAGGTTGTCAGCTTGCCCGTCCCTCCATTCCAGACGAGAGGAAGTAATGGGATAAGGTCTTCCCTACTAGTCGCTTTGGATCGTTCGTCTGATGGGTTTTCTCGGAACGATGTTCAAGTTGGTCATGTTCACTCTGTTTTTAGTTAACTGCTGGGCTGGATTGACTAAATCCATAAATGGAAATCGAAGTTCTGCGTTAAAGCTGCACACAGAACACAAGAGTTAAGGGATCTTGCTGTCCCATTTCAATCTCGAGACTTTTTCTCAATATGAGGTGATCGTCAGACTGTATATAATCCGGGGTGCTCGGACGTTTTTTTCCACCAGCTTTTCGGGTTTACCGGGCTAAGGTAACTATGAGAGGTAGGACCTCATCTCATTCCATCAATTGGTGTCGGGTTTACCAATCTCAGTATGAAAAGATTCATTCCTTTTCTTTCTTGGAAGGAGAAGTGTTCCCGCCAATCAAATCAAGTTTCCAAGCCTTCAAGCCAACCCCGTCCGATAAGGTAAGGTGTCCTGCCCCGTTAAGCCCGCCTTTGATTTTAGAGACCCAACAACCGACTTTTAGCTTAGCTCCACGAGAACCAAGCCACTGAGAGATCTCTACATATAGTAGGAAAGCCAGCACGCTCGGGGACAGATTCCCAGGGGATTTTGTTGGAAAGCACGGCCACCATTGGTCAGTACCAGACACTCGTAGCCTACCTCTTATAAAGAGATCTGGGGTTGTAGAAAGAACCCCCTTATCTCCACTTTCAGGACAGAAGCGATCTATTTCCAGCCTAAAAACACCAACACTCGACTTTGAGCCTAGCTCAGGAGAAAGGCGCCAGAGGAGCAGCTCGACATAGAGTGAATTTACTTATTCAATTCAGGGCGCGGGAAGTCTCTCCTTCTTGCCTTGGGGTCGAGGTCAAGAACAGAAAGACGAGAGGGTCTAAGAACCTTGGGTGTAGTTGGCGAATCAGCAACCGGCTTTTGCTGTTCAGGTAGGGCAACAACACCTCTAAGGGCCACTCTCTTTCTCTTCCTTTCTAGTAGCTAAATTCCTTTATTCTTTGGCTTTCCTTCCTTACTGCACTCTTAGTTGAGAAAGAAAGCCGCCTGCCGCCACTTCTTTGCTTTTGAGTTCTCTCTTTCCTCCTACTGTATGGTTATAGAATAAAAGGACGGATAAAAACTAATTAGATGTCAGCTTTCTTCTATTGTTTATGAGTCTTAGTTTTAATAGAGAAGACTCACTAGAAGATGGTTTCTTATTCTTTTCTTAATATATGAAATTTCCAAGCAAGAAAGCGTTGTTCTTTCTTTCTAGTGGCAGCTTCCTCACTGGCAGCTTCTTCAAACTCCCTAGCTTTCATTAAATGAAAATGAAGCTAGTAGGATCAGAGGGCCTAACAAAGTGCTGTTCAAAGATAGCCCTATTTCTCCAGTTCCAGATGGCCCATGTGGCCTGCCCAAATAGCGAGGGCCAGGGTATGGGGTCATAGAAGCCATCAACAGGGTAAAAAATGAGAATGAGGGTCCATGTTGGTTGCCCCTTTTAGACGAAAAATAGAAAACATCGCCTGGGAAAGCCTCACGGCCTGGTGGTCGGTTTTTTAAAGTCTTCCTACTTCTCCATTTTTTCCAGCGTCAAAGCGAGACTCCATCCAAATCTGCCACTCGTTGGACGACGCCTTCTTTTCTATGAACACCCCACCACTGAATGATTCACTTTGCCAGTCTGCGCCTCCGACCCGACCAGGAGAGAACACAGGGTCAAGCCAAGCCCTTACCCGCCTGAATGGAATTCATATCTCCTTCGTCTGGTCGAGAAGGGAGATAGCCCGGGGAACTGGACTGTGACTCTTCTATTATTACATTACATTACGGAGAAGTCCATTCTCGTCATGATCGATCCACGTCCTACCGTAGTGCCCGGAGAACCAGGCTTGCTTAGCTTACAAAGCTAGCTTACTAAGGCGAAGGAATGGATCGTTGATTGCACGAGCTAGACAGTCAATCCAGCCGTTTTCTTGCTTGGTGCGCTAGTGCGCCTGACTTATAAGTAGGCGTTTTCTTGCTTCCATCCGCCTATCAGCTCTTTTTCACTGGCCTGAAGCTTAAAGAAAAATGGCCATAGAGAGCGATGAACTCATCAGACAGCTGCCAGCTAGCCTTGCACTTCCTTATTCACTCTTGAACTACAAGAATGCTAGACTGAAGACCGTCATGCTTTGCTTGATCTCCTGCGCCTACCAGGACGGATTTGCTTTACACATACCTTATTACTTGCTACCGGAAACCGAAGCACCTATGCTTGCTGCCTTAACTCCACCTTCGGAAAGATCCTATTACACAACAAGTATAGTGTTAAAGGAAAGGGAAGAGAGAGATTGAAAGGAAAGAGAATCGTCAAAAGAGAATCGTACTGATTGCGCCTATGGACTAGACCGATTAGGGGAATGCTACCGCTTACCTTAGACTGCTAAAGGGAAGAGAACGGAAGGCAGTCTATGATACAGGTATGAATTAGCTACTCAAAAAAGGAAAGTCTCTCATAAGTCCAATACGACAGGCTACCCCCCTATTTTAGTGATTAGACTAGCTCTTGAAGGGGGACATCCTTAAGGAAGAGTATAGGGGCTTATACAATTCATGTGTTCTCCCCTCAGCAAACGGAGGCTGAAAAGCCGTAGTGCGCGTTAGAACAAGCAAGGAAGAACTCGCAACAAGCAAAGAGTGTAGAGCGAAGAGAGGGACGTTGAGACGCGACTCGAAGGTCTCATCAACTCGCCCTTCCCAATCAATATTCAAATGTCGGGAGGAAAGCTCAGTATGGTATAGTCGAGGTAGACGTCTCTGTGTAGAAAAAGAGGAGGAGCATTTATTTGCCCGCCTTTGAGTAGGTGTATATGCGGAAGCCATAGAAGGATTTGACTCCAACCAAACGCAGATTATCGTAGCCAGTAAGGAAGACTTAATCTACCGATAGCATCTGACTGAAAGAGCTCCTACAACTGGTCTAGGATTTCTTGAGTAGGCGGGTGGGCCCCTCGCGCACAGGCGTAACAAGAGTCCGGATAAGATGAATGCCAGAGATAGAACCCAACCCCCCAGAAACCAAGACTTTTTTTAGTGTTTCAAAAAGAAGTCGGATGGAACGACAAAGTCTCCTTTAACTATAGGTGAGGACTGTGTGGCGCTAAACTAAGGGTGAGGGCTTACGCTTATTTGCTCCTTCCAGATCTGGAACTCATAGTGACAGAGATTGAGATAGAAGGGGATCCCTATGATGCATATCAATAGCGTACGCATAGCCAACCAGGGCCCCTATTCCCCTTGGGGCTATTTCCAATAGTAAAGGTTCCATTTCCTTAAGGGGGGAAAGAGGGGTGGGGCTGGCGACGTTGTTTTGCAAGCGGTGGTAGAGGCAAGTAAGGGCAACAGAGGTAGTTTCAGTTCCACCTATCGCATGCAGCCGCGCATCCGAGTTCATTTCGGAAGCCACAGTAGCAGCTACCCAGTTGAAGAACCCATTAATTAGTCACCGGGAAGAAAGGGTTTTGGGGAGGCAGTGGAGAAAGCACTAGAGGTAAGGTGCACTTCACTTTTTTATATTATATTAGCAAGTATATAACAAGTTGAAAAACTGACTATCCGGCCTCATCCGGATTGGTAGAGTCGCCCATCACTCTCGAAGAACCGAAGAGATTGATAGAATAGCCGTATTCCATCTTCGAGTCGAGTCCGGATAGACTCCCTCGGCTAGAGAGCAGATATCGGGAGGAGAGGCCGAAGCTGCATCTCATCTAACGCATCGAGACATGCCTTTCTTGGTTGGACCAACCCAAACCTATTCGATTTCAGTAAAGGATCCGATCTTCTTTAATGGATAAAGGCGTTGACACATGACTGCATTTCAATGCTTCAACAGTTTCAGTACGTGGAAGAACCGGCCAGCTCAGCCGATGGATTAGCTTTCCTTCCTGCCGGACCGATCCCAACCACTTTAGGAGTAGCCGATCCTAGCCCAGGGAAAAGAGCTAGAGTATCATTCCCTATCATCAAGATCTATTTGTCTCGGATCGAACGAATATTGCTGGTTGGGCTTCATTCCATGCCCCGGTATGAAGGACAGAGCAGCTTCCATCCTACTTATAACTTCTCGTGTTATTGGGAACCGCGAGAGGGAAGACCCGCGCCGCCATCGGATCGGATCATCCATACGTTGTTGTTGGAGCAGCCAAGGGATATCTATAGTGTTGAGCTGGCTTACCAGCCGGGACTGAGAGGTGGCATCAAGAATGAGTGAAGAGATGAGCTATACCTGCTATTGGATAATAAACCACTTCTACCTCTGTTGCCATCATTCGCTCATCCGGTGAGGAGAGATCAGAATCTGGAGAAAGAAAAGTTCCCCACCCTGTTGGACCCCGCCTCCAAGAATGAATCCAAATAGTGAGTATAGAATGACGAGCCGACCTTCCCTGCCTCGCATTGGACCGATGAGGAGTAGATCGACCCATCCCATCAAGGAGAAAGACTAGCTGACCCACCCTACCTTATGGAAGGAATAGACCCGACCTGCCTTTTTTCAAGTAGGCTGTCTCGTAGCTTCATTCCTTCGCCAGCCGCATCCGGGTACGAAACCAAAAAAGAAGAAACTGAAGAACTCATCTTTGAGCTTCGATAAGCATCGAAAAACCTCTCCTCGCAGAATGAAGCCATAACCAGCCCGGCGCCCGGACATCGGAGAGAGTCACTGTTGTCGGTTCATCCGGAGTCCATCTATACTAATATCCGACTCAGAAAGAATCTTTGATGTAGCGGGCTAAGCTGGTCTTCCCCAAATATCGGGAAGAAGAACCAGAAATCGGACTGAAGGTCATCACCAACCGGATCGAGGAATGAAGGGAGAGGAATAGATATCCAGTTTCACAAAAAGTGGCCAAGTATCTATAAATACATCAGAAAAGAGGATCAAGAAAGATTAGTGTGGGGAGTTGAGAGTTTAGAGGAATTAGAATTGATGTCCAAGGCAAGGAAACAACGTAAGAGTATAAGGGTCATGGAAAGCAAGCAAAGGGAAAAAGACACGATAAAAGAAAAGATGGAAAGCTTGACAAATTGGTACCAGATTTACCAAGATGAACAATTACTAAGCAAGTGCATCTCGTCCCATTCATCCATGAGGGCAGTCTATGAGGACCTTCAGGTGGCAAAAGACATGAATACAACGATGATGGCGAGATTGGAAACTTATTTTAAGGATAAAGGATACCCAGAAGAGTATGATATAGAAGAACTCAAGGAAAAAGACTTCTTGTTAGATTGGATTGCTGTGCAGCTGTGTTACCAAAGACCATTAAAGACAAAGCAGCTATTCCTCTATGGACAGCCGAATCAAAAAAAAAGTCTAATCATAAGTATGCTAGCAAAAGCATTAAACGTATACTTTGCGGGTCAACGACTTTACCGAAGCACATGATTACTACGGTATTTGATGAATTTCATGAAACATCAAATGACTATTAAATTGGATATGGACAAGATAGCACTTTCTTCACTAACACATTACTAAAAATGCTTGACGGGCAAGTGTGTAGACTTGATTCAAAGTATGCTAGGGTTTTCCAGAAAAAAAGAAATGTACCCATTATCATGATATCAAATAACATACCTGAGAGTATAAAAGAATGGGGGCCCTTCCAAGAAAGATTCATTAGATTAAGATTATCATCAACCAGAACAATGGAATTGAAAGAGGAAAGAATCGTTGCAACTCTGTACGGGTGCATCAGGAGAAGAATTCAGGAGGGGTTTTACACAAAAAGAATGAACAACCTAACTGAAATCACAGAAATAAAATAGAATGAGACCATATGCACCCTCGACAGACAAAGAAAAGGAGGGCATTTCTTTACAAAATTAAATAATAAAGTAGGATATCTAGAACTAGTAAAAGCCGGTGGAATTGTTGAAAAAAGTATAGACGTAGACGAGGAAAAAGATAAAGGGAATCAAAAAAGGTTTGCTATAATTGAGATAGAAAGAGATTGCAAAAGTGATTTGGAAAGTGAGCATTACGGAGAAGATGAAGGAAGCCTATCCTTACTTTATTATGCAATCATACCATTAAGGAAGAGGAAATAAAAGACAACAAAAGGAGAAAGAATACCTGAAGACATTTAACACTCTGAAAACACCATCCAGAAAACCATAGTGAAGAAAAAGGATAATAAGAATCAAAGATTCAATGAAAATGAGGATAAAGGGAAGGATCAGGCGAGCGATAAAGATAAGAAAATAAAGACAAAGAGAATATAAGATAGAGGGTTTACGCAGCAAGCAATACCAATGAAAGGAATCATTAATACAAATGCGGATAGCTCACAACCCACTTGGTATTATCCACTTTCTCACAGGCACTTTGCACCCATTGTAGTTTGGAGAAATATATGCAAATGTGGAGAGTGTACCGATTATGCATCGTGGCCCTTG